AAACGGATCCTTTGCTCTGATGTCTCAAACCACCCTATTCCTTTGTTTCTTATGATGTTTTTGAAAAATGGAATTTAATCCGCTTTTCAAGCAAAAGAGTAAAAGTCCAATTATTTGAAGAATTTTTCTTTTATAAGTTATAAGTTGAAGTTAATTGAATATGAATAATAGAAGAAGTTCTATTTGCTCAATGAATTATTTCCCTCTACCCCTCCTTTGTTTGTCCACTACTTCTTATGAATCTAAACAAAAGAATTTCTATAGACCCGGAAAAGAAGAAATAGTAATCTTTGATGAACAGGATAAAAATCATTATTATTTCGATACAAGACGACACAGGAGAAAGGGTAGAAAATCCTTTCTCTTGTGTCGAATAGAAGATTAGGAGGACTCGTAATCCCCCCTCTCCTAGAAGTATTTATTCTTCCTTTCATTTGTCCCGTCTTGCCTTGTATCCTTCCTTTTTTGTAGGCCTATTGTCTAGTACTAGAAATGGGATACAAGTAATGAATTCCGGACCCCCCGCAAAAACAGTATAAACAAAGCAAGTAAAGGGATTTAAATAATTTTTTGATCATACCTTACATAACATAATTATATTGATCAACAAGAATTCCGCGCTTTTTACTAACTTGATGTTAAGTAATCTCTGGATCTAGAAATTCATTTCGTACAATTGAACCTTTTCAAACTGTTTCTTTTTAAGAACCAAAAAGATTTGTGCCAAAATAACGGATGCAAAGAAGAATAAAAGACCTTGGACGCGTAATGGATCTTGAAGCACTATTTCCGCATCTCCCTGACCAAAACCTCCCACGTTTGGATTGCTTGTTAATGGTTGATCAAGCTTGATGGATTCCCCCTCTGAAACAAGAAGTTCTGGTCCTGGAGGTATAATATCAACTACTTGGTGTCCATCCGATGCATCCACTATGGTTATTTCATATCCCCCCTTTTCTTTACGTCCTATTCTGCTTACTATACCTGCGGATGTAGCATTATAAACTGTATTGTTACTCTTGCTCCCATCAGGATAAATCTGACCCCTTCCCCTGTTCCCACCTACATATATCGGATATTTTAAGAAGTGAACGTCTTTCTTCGTAGTGGGGTCGGGGGAAAGAATGGGAAAGATGATTTCACTATATTTCTGACCTGGAACAGGACCTATCACAAGAATATTTCTTTTATTTGGACGATAACTCTGAAAAGAAAGATTTCCCATTTTTTCTTTCACTTCAGGAGAAATACGATCGGGGGGGGCTAATTCGAATCCCTCGGGTAAAATAAGAACAGCCCCCACATTTAAAGACCCTTTTTTACCATTAGCAAGAACTTGTTTCAGTTGCATATCATAAGGAATTCGAACAACTGCTTCAAATACAGTATCAGGGAGTACAGCTTGTGGAACTTCAATATCCACAGGCTTATTAGCTAAATGGCAATTGGCACATACAATTCGCCCCGTTGCTTCTCGTGGATTTTCATAACCTTGCTGCGCAAAAATGGGATATGCATTTGAAATGGATGCTCGAGTTATTACATATATCATGATCAATACAGAAATAGATCGAGTCATCTGTTCCTTTACCCAAGAAAAAGTATTTCTATTTTGCATGGTACAATCATTGATCCCGGAATTTCTACAATAAATTAGATAGGTAGCTAGTATAGTTCCCTATCCACGAATCTGCCATTGTACGGAAATAATTGTACTGGAATATAGGACGAATACCTTGAAGAGGTAGAAATATAAAGAATAAGTAAAATGCTTTCTTTATACACGTTATACACGAAGAAAAATTCTGATTTGATTGATATCGGGAGATCAAATAAGTTCTTCATTCATTCATTGAATGATAAATTACTACAAGCGAAGGAGATACCCGATTTAAAAAATGGAAGATCCAATATTTCACAATTGTATCTAGAATAACTGGAAAAGTGGAAACAAGACCAGATATAATTTGATCATTATGAGCCAGTCCAAAATCGTTGTAGATCGAACCAATCATGAGTTCCCAACCATGGGTCGAGTGAAATCCGATCCATAAATCCGTAACTAAAAGAATCGAAAAAGCTTTTATTGTGTCACTTAAGTTATAGAGGAATTCCTGAACCCAAGAATTAAGAATGACAAGTTCTGCATTACCCAGAATAAAATAACCACTTAGAATAGTGAAACAGATTATATTTGTCGAGAAATGCAAAATTATATGGAGATGATATTCATTGTGTGTTTTGACCAATTGTATCGTTTCCTTGTGTATTTCTATAGGAAGCTTTTGTATACGTGTCTCCGGGTATTCCTTTATCATTTCATTCAACAAGAGGAGTTCCTTTAATTCTAGGAATTTTTCTAGAACATTTTTCTCTTGAATATCATTTAAAAAAGTTTCGGATTGCCTAGTATTCCACCAATTAGTAACCCAAAGTTCCAAACTTTTATTAAATGATAGAGAGACCCACCAGGGCAAAAATATTATAGATGCAAGATATGGGAGGGAAGTCAATGCTTTCTTTTTTTTCATTTATTATCTGTGAATTGTTAATGAACTGCTTCATTCGTCAACTCTATCTGATATTTCTCTAAAGTACGAGTTATAAGTTATATAACAAGGTATCGAACCCAGGGATCTATTTCCATTTTTGTGTAAGAATTTAGTCCTTGGATCTAGAAGGAATATGGAAAAGGAAATTAGCAAGTTCCTTCCCTCATGCTGGGAAAACATTCATTCTTCATTTCAAAATACTTCAATTGGTACTCGCAAGAAATAGGCTAATTCTGCAGCTTTTTGTTCAATTTCTCGTGGAGTCAAATTCTCATCAGTACGAGTCAAGGGAATGGTTCCTTGGCCTCTGATTTCCATATAAAGAACACGACGAGGAAAAATACCCTCTTTAACCTCCATTCTGATTGATTGGATATCTTTCAGAAAGAAGCGAAGGAAGATTCGACGATTTATTCCGGGGAATCCCCAACGAAAAATACACATTATTCCTTCTTTTCTATCGAATCGGTCATAACCACTACCCACATTCCATGAAATTGTACACCACAAATAGGAACTAATAAATAGACCCGCGATCCCATAAAAAGACATCACGATCCCTTGTGGAAAAAAAATGATTTGGTTAGATGGAAATCCTGATATCAGATTCCTACCAAGATAACTGGAAGTTCCAACCACTAAAAATCCCAGTGAACCTAAAAGAAGGATACAGGCCCAGAAAAAATTACTTGTTTTTCGAGACCCTGTTATTAGTTCTATCCATATATGTTCTGATCGCCAGTTCATACTATATTAGATCTAGTTGCATTCGATTGGAATTGAGAGAATAACCAAAATGAATTTGACTTTTCTTGATGCCGAAATAACTTTCATCAACTAGTACTATTCTGATATGAACCATTAGAAGTAATTGGTTAGATACATTGACTTTCTATTATAAATTAGAAAAATATTCGCGGATCATTTTTAACCCACTATACCCACCCGCATATACATGCATTTATGCAGATATAATGTATCCGCATGCATAACAGTTCTTTCATTTGTGTTCGGAAAAAGTCACATATCCTACCATATTACACTAAAGAAATAGCTTATTATGATCCAGTGTTGAAAAAAATTGATGCAATTTTGTCCCGTCGGATCTAGACAATCTTATTTTTTTGGACATGAAGAAATAAAGAAGCCATTGCAATTGCCGGAAATACTAGGCCCACTAAAGGAACAAAAATAGAGGGTAAGTTAAGATCTGTCATGGAATGAGTACCTCAATTTAATATTTTATTTTTACCTATTATAAAGATATCTTATGATAAGTATATCTATTATAAAAAATAGTAAGTGTAAGTAATAAATAATATTAATAAATAATATTAAGTAGTTAATAAGTGCAAGGAATGGGGAATTAAGTGTACCTATTTCTCTTTCTACACGAATATGATGATACGCTTGAATAAATTTTCTTATTATTCTCCTATCCTCATATTCTTTCTATCTTTCGAATAAGGAGTTTCTTATTAATATTAAATATTGAATTATTTCTAAATTACATTATTAAGTGCGTGACTTTAACTAAACTAATTCAATCCAACAAACGGAGATTCCTAGTAAAAAGGGGGATTTCCTGGTAGATATAGAAATCCACTTCTATTCTATATTTTCTTTCGATATATATTTTTTATTCAAGGGAAAGAAACCGTGTAGCTGAAATAACTCACTCAGAACACCTTTTAAAGGATTACGTGGTACGATTAGGTCGAATAAACCCTTATGGAATGAATACTCAGCCGCTTGTGAACCATCGGGTACTATTTTATTCAATGTTTGTTCAATTACTCTTTTACCCGCAAATGCAATGTAGGCATTGGGTTCAGCAATAATAACATCTCCCAACATACCAAAACTGGCTGTTACTCCACCGGTTGTAGGAGATGTAAGGATTGATACGTAGAATAACTTTTTATTTGATTGATAATTAGATGAAGCAGAAGATATTTTAGCCATTTGCATCAAGCTCAAACTTCCTTCTTGCATGCGTGCTCCTCCAGAAGCACACACAATAATGACAGGTAGAGATCGATTAGTAGCATACTCGATCAAACGGGTTATTTTCTCGCCTACTACAGATCCCATACTACCCCCCATGAACTGAAAATCCATAACCCCAATTGCTATGGGAATGCTATTTAGTTGACCTATGCCTGTTTGAACAGCTTCAGTTAACCCTGTCCTTCTTTGATAAGAATGGATACGATCTCTATAAGGTTCCTCCTCTGAATGAAATTCAATGGGATCCATAGAGACCATATCTTCATCCATAGGATCCCAAGTGCCCGGATCAATCAAAAGTTCGATTCTATCTGAACTACTCATTTTCAAATGATATCCACACTGTTCACAAATATTCATTTTTGACCTAAAAAATTTTTTATAATTTAATCCATAACAATTTTCGCATTGAATCCATAAATGTCTGTATTTTTTATT